GTACCCCTTGTATTTGCCTCTCCTGATGGTTGGTCAAATAATAAAAACGTTGTATTTTCCGGTACATCATTATGGATTGGATTAGTCTTTCTGGTAGCTATTCTGAATTCTCTCATTTCTTAAATTTGTTTAGTATTTAGTAACCCGATACAAAATAAATAAAAAGAAAGGACTTTTTTCGAAAAAATTCGGATTGTGATACACATTAAAATGCTATTTGCGTTCCGAATTATTACCTCTTCTCTTTCATTATTATGAAATTCCATTGCCATTAGAATATTGATTGACAGACAATTAATAAAAAGAAAACTCTAATAGAAAATGAAACGGTCGACCCAGACATAGACGGTCGACCCAGGCGGATATACCCTATAAAATATATGCCGTAGCGAGCGTAGTTCAATGTAGCGAGCGTAGTTCAATGGTAAAACATCTCCTTGCCAAGGAGAAGATACGGGTTCGATTCCCGCCGCTCGCCAGCTTAATTTAGTAAGGTACTATGATAAAAAATTCAGTCTAGTTGACTACTTAACTACTTATATTAAATTATATAGTTGTTAGTCTAGTACCGTATCCCTTCCTATTTTTAAAGGGGAATAGACTGTGCCTTTCTTTTATTTCTTTTTTCTTTTCTGCCTGCTGAATAAAAAAAAAGGGTTGGATATAGCCCTCTACCATATCTATACAAATAGAATAGTCCATTTATATGGACTGCTAAGTGCGGAGACGGGAATCGAACCCGTGACCTCAAGGTTATGAGCCTCGTGAGCTACCAAACTGCTCTACTCCGCTCTGTAGGGCCGAAAACAGGTGGACGAAAAAGGTTGAATACAAGTCTCTACCATGTCTAGACAACTAGAAGAGTCTTTTTATACAGAATGAAGCGGGTAGCGGGAATCGAACCCGCATCGTTAGCTTGGAAGGCTAGGGGTTATAGTCGACGTTGGTTAATTATTTTTAACGTCTCTAATTCAAAACCGAACATGAAATTTGGATTTCATTCGGCTCCTTTATGGATATTCTCACCACTTAACATCTATGTCAGCTTTTCTGTCTGAATGGAACCAAGGCTCTCCGCTTTCTAGATGATCCCTATAGAATAGGAGATAGAAATTCTCCTAAATATCTATCTAATCTACTTACTTCGTTCCCTAATTTCATTCAAGAGATCCTGAGGAAAAGAGTTGGGTTTCCACCGAGCTGAAACAATATACTGATGGTTCTAGTAAACCAAAACTATCGTTTTTAGCTATTGGGCTTCCATTTCCTTTTTAAACAAAAGAAGATTTAGTTACGATTGGAAATAAACTTTTGTGTATCTTCATCCATAGATCCTTTACTCATATTTATTCAATTTGAATACTTAATCCAATGCAAAATTCTGCTTCGAGACTCTGTACTCATAATCGAATTTGTATTTTGCATGCAAATTCAATTAGTCTTTGAATACTAATCGCGAGAATGTATATTCTTCCTCAATATGCTATTGAGAGGAAAAGGATTAAACCCTTTATAAGAACTAAAGTTTTCATCGGAATATGAATATAAAAAAACTTAAGGATGTCTTAAGTATATCATTTCAAATTCAGTTATTAATAGAACGAATCACACTTTTACCACTAAACTATACCCGCTACATGTAGATTATGATACCAACGCTACCCTTTGTCAAGGGTAGCCATTCGAGAAGGGGGTTAATTCCACCTTCTCGAATCAAACGGAGAAAGTTCATGACAGTGAGCGGTTGGTACTTCAATCGCGGGCCTTTACTTTAGGATTTAGATAGCCCCTCTCTAGTCTGTAAAATACATCTCTTCTTACCATGCCAATAGGGTAAGAACCAAATGTATGCATTTCGATTAGGATCGTATTCTACGGTTACGACTACAATGATCATTATTTGTTTTGCGAGGACGTAAATGTGCCAAACTGCTGTAAGGAATAGTTTGATTATTCCTACAATATACACTAAGAAATATAGGAGGGCAGTACAGTCCCCATAAATCCCTTTCTTCCTTTTCTTTTTTGTTCAGAATTGAACAAAGAAATTGGGAAAGATGCTTTCTGCCTCCACTTATCATGAAGTCCGAGCCATAGGGAAGGAGTGAGATGATTTTAAAAAATTCATCATAGACTTCCTCTATCGCTTGAGAGAAGCAACAAACAAAGAGTCATAACTTAAAAAGAAAAGCGGATAGTAATCGACAGATTTACCTGATGAAAATTTACATCAGAGGACTCTGATGAGGACTCCTCGAACTCTTCATAAGGAGGATCCGGAAATTCCCTGGTTAGTCGATCCTCTCCATTTACCAATTTCCTCCCCTGTTTTTCACTCAATTCTAGTTTATTAGATTCTTGTTTAAAAGAATCAAAGAAGATGAATAGAACTAAGAACACATAAAAAAGAGTATAGAGGACCAAGACCACTACCAAACGTTCCTCCTAAGAATGGGTATCTGTTCCCTTCCTTTTCACCCTAGGATCGTGAATCCATAATCCTCCTTTTTCCTAGTGTTCGGAAACGTAAAACCTTGAAGCTGGAGGAGTTAGGTATGTAGGATATGGTTTTTATTTTTTGTTGGGCAAGCATGTAGAATAATTTTTCTACTCTACAGTAGAAATTCGATTGCCCATTTTTTCGAATAAAATTGTTGATAAAACTCCAACATAGTTTGTTCAAAATGCACCAGAATCCTTGGAGAATATTCAAGGACCCCATTTCCAAGGGGTACCTGTTGAAAATCGCTTCAACAAATCCGTCCAAAACTTTTTAAGAAAAATTGAAAAGTTTTGAACTCGAAGGTTTTTCCAATGGATGCCTGTTAAAAATTGTTTCAATCTCTCACCAAAACAGATAAGAAGTATATCACTGAAAATTAATACCCAGCCATATGGGTATATGAAGAGCGCGAATTCCTTTATGCCCCACCCAATTAGAATTAGGGGAAATAAAACATAAATGGAGAAAGTTCTCATCATAAGATTAGCCAATAGAAGAAAAAAGTCCCTAATTCTGCAGAACATTCTGAGCACGTGAAAAGTGAATAGTCTAAAGATAAAAAAAACAAAGTCTATCATTTTTTTAACAGCAGTTCTTATTGCCCCTTTGGCCTTTTTGGCCCATTGTTGTATCCGATTTAACAATTGATACATATTTGTTCTCCTCTTCAAAAAAAAAAAGATAGAACTTCCGGCCTTTGGTTTGGAGAGTCGTCCGAGATCGTGTTTCCATACCTATGAACTTACCCTCTTCAAATATATCGGATACTAATAATAATTTTTGAGTGTCTCAACTCTCTGTTCACGTATTTTATTATACCTTATATGTATTTATTTATATAATAATATATTACCTCTCCTTTGTGCAAGTGATAACAGAGAATATGAAAGATTTTCTTATTTTTTTTTTGAATTTTCTCAAGATTTTGAACGTCGCCATGAATAAACTTCTATATCTCGATATATATAAAATAAAATCTCTACATATATTTCTATATGTACATATATTATGTACATTAATATATACATATATTATGTACATTATGCAGTAGACCCAGAATGGTAAACGGAAGTGGCTAATTTTGGAATAAAAAGCCCTTTTAACTCAGTGGTAGAGTAATGCCATGGTAAGGCATAAGTCATCGGTTCAAATCCGATAAAGGGCTTTTCACTTAGTGGTATAGTAATGCCAGGGTAAGACAGAAGTCATCGGTTCGAATCCGAGAAAGTACTTTTCTACTAAATTCATTCACTTTTTTTCTTTTTTTTTTTAATGTCTCTATTTTTTCTTGAATTTTATGACTTAGTTTAGTGCGAGATGCCCCCTTTTTTGGTCTGATTTATTAATCTATTCTTATTCTATACCCTTTAAACGAATTTCCCTAAAAAGTAGGGGATGATCCGTGAATTAACCTAACCATCAACTAAAAAAAATCCTATGAAAGCATAACAGAAAAGTAGGAAAGACTCTTTGCTTTGATCTAGTTATACTCTTCGAGTATATTGACAATTCCAAAAAACTGCTAATACTATCATTATAGTATAATGACGAGTGGTTGTATATGGCGCTATCGTCTAGTGATGCCCCTATCGTCTAGTGGTTCAGGACATCTCTCTTTCAAGGAGGCAGCGGGGATTCGACTTCCCCTGGGGGTAGGGAGTATTATAAAAAGAGGTTAATCATAGATTATCAAAAACCCTAGAATAAATTCTTCCTGGGTCGATGCCCGAGCGGTTAATGGGGACGGACTGTAAATTCGTTGACGATATGTCTACGCTGGTTCAAATCCAGCTCGGCCCAAAAATCTAGGGCTTCGTGAATATGAACTAAATCCATTTTTTTTTTTATGGAAGAAAAAAAAAATATCTGATCCATAGAAATAACGGATAAAGAGAAAAGGGAAATTTTTTTTCTAATCCATATCTCTTTGATTCTTTTCTTACAAAGAAAAGAGTTTTTCTTATTGAAAGGTGGATTATCATTTATTTTTAGCGATAAAAAATCGCGACATACTAGTTATGCCACTCTCACTATACCCACATATCCTATGTGGGTATGTAGTATATGATTCGTCTATTTCTTAGAGTACGACAGACGAATCTTCTTATGGTTCTATTTAAGAATAGGTATGCCATACACCCCGCAGGGATTGTAGTTCAATTGGTCAGAGCACCGCCCTGTCAAGGCGGAAGCTGCGGGTTCGAGCCCCGTCAGTCCCGAGCTAGGGTTCAATAAATGGACAAATTCATCGTTCCTTTTTTTCATCAAAAATTTACCTGAAAAAAGGGGGGACAGGAGGCAAGATCAAATATCTATGGGGCACCCTTCCTTCACTTTTTTTATTTCGCATTTCTCAGTAAAAAGAGAGCTGTATAGGAATTTTTTTCACTACTTCCAGTTGATAAGGAAAGACGTACATATCATACGTAGATTAGTATAATTTAGGATATTACTATATTTTTATGCTGATACCATCCTCATCTTAACTTCCTATTCGACTCTTATGGAATAGAGTACCGGTATTTTACCGGAATCCATACATAAATCGTATTCGTTTATTGTTAGAAAATGAATTTAATATAATTAGTTCCTTTTTGGGGGTTAAACCACACCCCTTCCATTTTGTAGTTCCAACTTTGTTTGTGTATATTCAATGAATAATTGGAAAGAATCTACCTCATTCTCAGTCCATTTGCCGACTCCTTTTTTTTTATGGATCTGCTCTCATTTTTAGACCCCAAAAAGCAGATATTGATAGTAACCTAATAAAATAAAAACCAAGCAAACGCTCTTTTTCCTAAATTGAAATATTGGATCTTTTTTATTTAAGATACTCTTTTCTCCATCTCATTTCTACTTCTACTGCTTATTTGGATGTCTATGTGACCCATAGAAAGTCGGTCATATAATACATACATACATAATTGTATGTATAACTATAAGAAAAAGGAAGGGAAATTGGATAAGATAAGAAAGATTCTGGGTTATACATATAGAAAAACAAAAGTAGAAAAAGATGAAAAATAGAGGGGGTTCCGAATCCAATCAAAAAACCTATTTTGGTCTTAGTATGGATAAGGGATCCTCCTATGTTATATTATTCCACTATCAACCATGAATTGATTTGATAGATCCGATATTCATAATATTGAATTGATTCAGTATTATCAGAATGCAAGTCCCCCCCTTGAATTTACAGGATACCCCTTTTTCCTATCCATGGGATTACATCCCGAGTTATTGTGAAAAAAAAAAATAAAGAGGTTATGGAAGTAAATATTCTCGCATTTATTGCTACTGCATTGTTCATTCTAGTTCCTACTGCCTTTTTACTTATTATTTATGTAAAAACAGCCAGCCAAAATGATTAATTGGAATTCCAATTAATCATTGAAGAAATGAAAAAGGGATTAAAGAAAATAAAAATCCAAGTCTTAAATGAAAGGATCCGGTTGGAATCATAAAGTGTGGTAGAAAGAACTACATATAGTTTTTTCTACGACACTTTAGATTCTTTCTATAATATTATCTTAAATCTACATAGAATAGATTAGTAGATTGAAATAGTAGTCTAATTCAACTTCTTTTTTCACTGCATCCACTTAATTTCAATCAAGTCAAAATCAAAAAAATCGAAGACAATTCTTCATTGAAAAAATCCATGGAGGGGGAGAAAAATAATATGAGAATAGACTATAGTAAAAGAAAAAAAAGTAAAAGGAAAAAACCTGCGAATCTTTCATGCTTAAAAATGCCGCGAGATGCTTCACGCGAGATCCTTCAAAAAAAAAAGAACATAACAAATTTTCTAAGAATAAGAAAAGAGTATAAATGGAAAATGTGCGATATGTTGTGAATAGCTTCGTGTAAGAAAGTCTAATTTTCTTATGTATAGAACCTTATTTTTACTCGTCACTTCTAGTAGAAATTCTAAATTACTATAATCGCTCTTTCTATTAATTACTATAATTGCTCTTTCTATTCTATTTTCTATTATAGTAGAATAGAACATAGTAGAATAGAACGACTCTTTCTTAAAAGAGTTTCTTACAAGAGTGAAACAAAACTAAAGAAATAGAGAAAAAATAAAGTTTGGCAAAATGATTAATGCAAAACAATCAATTAAAGAAAAGAGTTGATACTACAATTCGACTACTCAATCAATTATTAGTAGTATCCTTAGAGTCCACTCCTCCCCCATACTACTAGCGAAAGAGAAAATGTAAAGACTACCATTAAAGCAGCCCAAGCGAGACTTACTATATCCATGTAAATTATGTCTCCTATTTCTATGAAGGAATTATTCTACTATTGATCAATAATCATAGTGGAATCAAGGGTACAGAGTCAAAAGGCCATTCTGCCCTAAGACTATGGATGAATCAGTTAAAGGAATTTACTCCTAACAAATTCTTATATGATTTCTAGTAGAATTGGAGAATATTAAGTATAAATATGATACATAGCCTTTTTCCCTAAAAAAGAGTAGGGGGGTGTCCTGAATAGAAGATGCGGGAATAGAGAGATTTTTTCTTCCTTTTGTTACGTTTTTTTATAAGCAAAGGACGTCAGAATATACCATAAAATTTGGATAGATAAATAGTTATTGGATACCTACCTTACCCCTGTTTATTTTTTACCTAAACCCTACTGCCCCGCTTTCTATCTTTCTATGAAAGAGTGAGTAGACCTTATCCACAACTCCGAAATTGATTTTTGATCAGCCTATTCAATCTGATTCTCGACAGAATAAGTAGCCTTTATTTTAGTGTATGTAGGTAGCATAAGATGTACGAAGTGTATGTAGTAAGATGTACGATAAATAAAATGTATGATAATTAGGAAGTCTTGATATTTCTTCGCGAAGTCCCTTCTTCAATCTTTTTTTGAAAAAAGAATGCCCCTTAGGGACCTTTGGATACGAAGATTTCTGACATCTTAGCCTCGTAGTTTAAAATTCCCGAATCGAATCAATTCAAATTAATAAAAGAATAAGGAAACGCTACCCCATCCCTATTGATAGCCGTTTGGGCCACTGCCGCCAAAACAAACCCTAGTTTGAGGATAGAACTATGGTATGGATTCTCAAAATCCAGTATCGCCAGACCTAGTTACTTTCTTGCCCCAACTTATGGGGGGTACGAATTTGTCGAGTTTGATCAGTACTATAATCCTAAGTATTTTATTGATCAGGCGGCACCCAGATTTGAACTGGGGATAAAGGATTTGCAGTCCCCTGCCTTACCACTTGGCCATGCCGCCAAAAAATCCGATCGAAAATCGAGAAAAGAACAAGTATTCATCCACATTTTCTTACTAAAACCCCTTTTCTTTTATCTTGAATCTAATTCTACTTACTTTTTTCCAATATTTTTCAAAAAATCTATTTCTGCTTTTTTTGATCCTGTTTCGCTTGTTCTCCTCGATGGATTCTATCTTAAAACACACATTGCTAACACTAGAAAACTTCCCTTTTCTTTCTATTCTATTGAGATGACAAAGGAGAAAAAGTGGATTTCCAGTCACAGGCTGCAAAATTCAGAACAAATTGGAACCATTAACTAGAATTTTTTTTTTTTGAATTGCAGTCGTGAACGACTCTTAAATCGGTATTCTCTCCCCCCATTCCTTTTAATGGCATAATAAAATTGAATAAATGTTTCCCTAATCTGTATATAGGCAAACTCCATGTCCGAACAGCATTATTATCTATAGATCCCCCTTATGTACATATCCCTATGGGGAATCGTGCTTTAATTTTTCATTGCATTAAATATCTTGAATAAAAAAAGAGGAAATTTGCTCTAATATGGATTATGGCCTGGCCTTCTTGGCCCACCCAAGTGAAATTACGATAAAAGAAAGGATATGTGGATAGGTGGATAACTAGATTGGCAAGTACTTAAAAAATCAAGTAAGTACTTGATTTTAGGATTTTACAACGAAATCCTTTATTTTCCAGCAATTCTACTACTACAATACGAAACAAAAAAGAACCTTCAAATTCTTTTTGAAAATTAAACTAAGCGTGCTATTCTAAATCGAACTAAAGTCAAACTTTCTAGTGCTTATAAATTATTATGACTTTATCCCTTTCATAGAAAGGAGATAAAACGAGAAATCTTTGCTATCCAATCTGATTAGAATATCATAAAGTTTAAGTGGCAGAATTTTTTTCTAGGACTGTTTTATCAATTCATTTTCATTCCATTTCTACCCCTTCCAAATTCGAACTTTCGTCGAAATTGTCTCTATTCATATGTATGAAATACATATATGAAATACGTATGTGGAGTTCCCTAGAATTTCATGTGATTCAGTAAACAGAATATAGATTCCATGATTGCTAGATTGATCCGTAGGGATTGATGAAGAGTGATCTGATAATGGAATTTTTCTTCGATAAATAGGAAACTTAAGATTAAGATGCTCCGGAATGGAAATGAGGGAATGTCCACAATACCCGGATTTAGTCAGATCCAATTCGAGGGATTTTGTAGGTTCATTAATCAAGGCTTGGCAGAAGAACTTGAGAAGTTTCCAACAATTAAAGATCCAGATCACGAAATTGCATTTCAATTATTTGCGAAAGGATATCAATTGCTAGAACCCTCGATAAAAGAAAGGGATGCTGTGTATGAATCACTCACCTATTCTTCCGAATTATATGTATCTGCGAGATTCATTTTTGGTTTCGATGTGCAAAAGCAAACCATTTCTATTGGAAACATTCCTATAATGAATTCCTTAGGAACCTTTATAATAAATGGAATATATCGAATTGTTATCAATCAAATATTACTAAGTCCTGGTATTTACTACCGCTCGGAATTAGACCATAAGGGAATTTCTATATACACCGGGACTATAATATCAGATTGGGGAGGAAGATCGGAATTAGCAATTGATAAAAAAGAAAGGATATGGGCTCGCGTGAGTAGAAAACAAAAGATATCTATTTTAGTTCTATCATCAGCTATGGGTTTGAATCTAAGAGAAATTTTAGATAATGTTTCCTACCCCGAAATTTTTTTGTCTTTCCCGAATGCTAAGGAGAAGAAGAGGATTGAGTCAAAAGAAAAAGCTATTTTGGAGTTTTATCAACAATTTGCTTGTGTAGGTGGGGACCTGGTATTTTCGGAGTCTTTATGTGAGGAATTACAAAAGAAATTTTTTCAACAAAAATGTGAATTAGGAAGAGTTGGTCGACGAAATATGAATCGGAGACTGAATCTTGATATACCTCAGAACAATACATTCTTGTTACCACGAGATGTATTGGCCGCTACGGATCATTTGATTGGAATGAAATTTGGAACGGGTATACTTGACGATGACGATATGAATCACTTGAAAAATAAACGTATTCGTTCGGTTGCGGATCTGTTACAAGATCAATTCGGACTGGCTCTTGGCCGTTTACAACATGCGGTTCAAAAAACTATCCGTAGAGTATTCATACGTCAATCAAAACCGACTCCACAAACTTTGGTAACTCCAACTTCAACTTCGATTTTATTAATAACTACTTATGAGACCTTTTTTGGCACATACCCCTTATCTCAAGTTTTTGATCAAACCAATCCATTGACACAAACGGTTCATGGGCGAAAAGTGAGTTGTTTGGGTCCTGGAGGATTGACGGGGAGAACTGCAAGTTTTCGGAGCCGAGATATTCATCCGAGCCACTATGGGCGTATTTGTCCAATTGACACGTCCGAAGGAATCAATGTTGGACTTACTGGATCCTTAGCTATTCATGCGAGAATTGATCACTGGTGGGGGTCTATAGAGAGTCCGTTTTATGAAATATCTGAGAAAGCAAAAGAAAAAAAAGAGAGACAGGTGGTTTATTTATCACCAAATAGAGATGAATATTATATGATAGCAGCAGGAAATTCTTTGTCCTTGAATCAGGGTATTCAGGAAGAACAGGTTGTTCCAGCTAGATACCGTCAAGAATTCCTGACTATTGCATGGGAACAGATTCATGTTAGAAGTATTTTTCCTTTCCAATATTTTTCTATTGGAGGTTCTCTCATTCCTTTTATTGAGCATAATGATGCGAATCGGGCTTTAATGAGTTCTAATATGCAGCGCCAAGCAGTTCCACTTTCTCGGTCCGAGAAGTGCATTGTTGGAACTGGATTGGAACGCCAAACAGCTCTAGATTCGAGGGTTTCCGTTATAGCCGAACGCGAGGGAAAGATCATTTCTAGTGATAGTCACAAGATCCTTTTATCAAGTAGTGGGAAGACTATAAGTATTCCTTTAGTTGCCCATTGGCGCTCTAACAAAAATACTTGTATGCACCAAAAACCTCGGGTTCCGCGGGGTAAATCCATTAAAAAAGGGCAAATTTTAGCGGAGGGAGCAGCTACAGTTGGTGGGGAACTTGCTTTAGGAAAAAACATTTTAGTAGCTTATATGCCTTGGGAGGGTTACAATTTTGAAGACGCAGTACTAATTAGCGAACGTTTGGTATATGAGGATATTTATACTTCTTTTCACATCCGAAAATATGAAATTCAGACGGATACGACAAGCCAAGGCTCCGCTGAAAAAATCACTAAAGAAATACCACATCTAGAAGAACATTTACTCCGCAATTTGGACAGAAATGGAGTTGTGAGGTTGGGATCCTGGGTAGAAACTGGCGATATTTTAGTAGGTAAATTAACGCCTCAGATAGCGAGCGAATCGTCGTATATCGCGGAAGCTGGATTATTACGGGCCATTTTTGGTCTTGAGGTATCCACTTCAAAAGAAACTTCTCTCAAACTACCTATAGGTGGAAGAGGGCGCGTTATCGATGTGAAATGGATCCAGAGGGACCCCCTCGACATAATGGTTCGTGTATATATTTTACAGAAACGTGAAATCAAAGTTGGGGATAAAGTAGCCGGAAGACACGGGAATAAGGGGATCATTTCCAAAATTTTGCCTAGGCAAGATATGCCCTATTTGCAAGATGGAACGCCTGTTGATATGGTCTTCAATCCCTTAGGAGTACCCTCACGAATGAATGTGGGACAAATATTTGAAAGCTCGCTCGGATTAGCAGGGGATCTGTTAAAGAAACATTATAGAATAGCACCCTTTGATGAGAGATATGAGCAAGAGGCTTCAAGAAAACTTGTGTTTTCGGAATTATATGAAGCCAGTAAACAAACAAAAAATCCATGGGTATTTGAACCCGAGTACCCGGGAAAAAGCAGAATATTTGATGGAAGAACAGGGGATCCCTTCGAACAACCTGTTCTAATAGGGAAGTCCTATATCTTAAAATTAATTCATCAAGTTGATGAGAAAATCCATGGACGTTCTACTGGGCCCTACTCACTTGTTACCCAACAACCCGTTAGAGGAAGAGCCAAGCAAGGGGGACAACGAGTAGGAGAAATGGAAGTTTGGGCTTTAGAAGGATTTGGTGTTGCTCATATTTTACAAGAGATACTTACTTATAAATCTGATCATCTTATAGCTCGCCAAGAAATACTTAATGCTACGATCTGGGGAAAAAGAGTGCCTAATCACGAGGATCCTCCAGAATCTTTTCGAGTGCTCGTTCGAGAACTACGATCTTTGGCTCTAGAACTGAACCATTTCCTTGTATCTGAGAAGAACTTTCAGATTAATAGGGAGGATGTTTGATCGGACTAAATAAAAATTCTTTTCTTATTTCTATTTTATGATTGACCAATATAAACATAAACAACTTCAAATTGGACTCGTTTCCCCTCAACAAATAAAGGCTTGGGCTAACAAAATCCTACCTAATGGGGAAGTCGTTGGCGAAGTCACAAGGCCCTCCACTTTTCATTATAAAACCGATAAACCAGAAAAAGATGGATTGTTTTGCGAAAGAATCTTTGGACCCATAAAAAGCGGAATTTGTGCTTGTGGAAATTCTCGAGCGAGCGTAGCTGAAAACGAAGACGAAAGATTTTGCCAAAAATGCGGGGTAGAATTTGTTGATTCTCGGATACGAAGATATCAAATGGGATACATCAAACTGGCATGTCCAGTGACTCATGTGTGGTATTTGAAAGGTCTTCCTAGTTATATCGCGAATCTTTTAGATAAACCCCTTAAGAAATTGGAGGGCCTAGTATACGGCGATTTCTCTTTTGCTAGGCCCAGCGCTAAAAAACCCACTTTCTTACGATTACGAGGTTTATTCGAAGATGAAATTTCATCCTGTAACCACAGCATTTCTCCTTTTTTTTCTACCCCAGGCTTTGCAACATTTCGAAATCGGGAAATTGCGACAGGAGCAGGTGCTATTAGAGAACAATTAGCGGATTTGGATTTGCGAATTATTATAGAGAATTCCTTGGTTGAATGGAAGGAATTGGAAGACGAGGGGTATAGTGGAGATGAATGGGAAGATAGAAAAAGACGAATAAGAAAAGTTTTTTTGATTAGACGCATGCAATTGGCGAAACATTTTATTCAAACAAATGTAGAACCAGAATGGATGGTTTTGTGCTTATTACCGGTTCTTCCTCCCGAATTGAGACCCATTGTTTATAGGTCTGGGGATAAAGTAGTGACTTCGGATATTAATGAACTTTATAAGAGAGTTATCCGTCGGAACAACAACCTTGCCTATCTATTAAAAAGAAGTGAATTAGCGCCAGCAGATTTAGTAATGTGCCAGGAAAAATTGGTACAAGAAGCCGTGGATACACTTCTTGATAGTGGGTCCCGCGGGCAACCGACGAGGGATGGTCACAATAAAGTATACAAGTCACTTTCAGATGTAATTGAGGGTAAAGAGGGGAGGTTTCGGGAGACTCTGCTTGGGAAACGGGTCGATTACTCGGGGCGTTCTGTCATTGTTGTGGGTCCTTCGCTTTCATTACATCAATGTGGATTACCTCTAGAGATAGCAATAAAGCTTTTTCAGCTATTTGTAATTCGCGATTTAATCACGAAACGTGCTACTTCTAATGTCAGGATTGCTAAAAGGAAAATTTGGGAAAAGGAACCCATTGTATGGGAAATACTTCAAGAAGTTATGCGGGGGCATCCTGTACTGTTGAACAGAGCACCTACCCTGCATAGATTAGGCATACAGGCCTTCCAACCCACTTTAGTAGAGGGGAGTACTATTTGTTTACATCCATTAGTGTGTAAGGGTTTCAATGCGGACTTTGATGGGGATCAAATGGCTGTTCATCTACCTTTATCCTTGGAAGCTCAGGCGGAAGCCCGTTTACTTATGTTTTCTCATATGAATCTCCTATCTCCCGCTATTGGAGATCCTATTTGCGTGCCAACTCAAGACATGCTTATCGGACTTTATGTATTAACGATCGGAAACCGTCGAGGTATTTGTGCAAATAGATATAATAGTTGCGGAAACTATCCAAATAAAAAAGTAAACTACAATAATAATAATTATTATAAGTATACGAAAGATAAAGAACCTCATTTTTCTAGTTCCTATGATGCACTGGGAGCTTATAGACAGAAACGAATCGGTTTAAACAGTCCCTTGTGGCTCCGATGGAAACTAGATCAACGCGTCATTGGGTCAAGAGAAGTTCCGATTGAAGTTCAATATGAATCTTTTGGGACTTATCATGAGATTTATGCCCACTATCTAATAGTGGGAAATAAAAAAAAAGAAATCCGTTCTATATACATTCGAACCACTCTTGGTCATATTTCTTTTTATAGAGAAATAGAGGAAGCCATACAAGGATTTAGTAGGGCCTATTCATACACTATCTAAACAAGGAAGTTAGATTCGGCGATGCCCCTTTCGGGGGGCATTCCGATTTCGCTAGTACCATCTTTTTTGCCGCGCAAATCCAGATTGAGATTGAAGAAAGGGAGTAAATTAAGTTTTCGAATCACTGACTCAGGCCCATTGTCGAATCCTACTCAGCAATTGTCGAATCCTACTCAGCCAAAAAAGGGGGCACTTATGTATGGCGGAACGGGCCAACCTGGTCTTTCATAATAAAGAGATAGACGGAACTGCTATGAAACGACTTATTAGCAGATTAATAGATCATTTCGGAATGGGATATACATCCCATATACTGGATCAAATAAAGACTCTGGGCTTCCATCAAGCCACTACTACATCTATTTCTTTAGGAATCGAGGATCTTTTAACAATACCCTCTAAAGGATGGTTAGTCCAAGACGCGGAACAACAGAGTTTTCTTTTGGAGAAACACTATTATTATGGGGCTGTACACGCGGTAGAAAAATTACGCCAATCCGTTGAGATATGGTATGCTACAAGTGAATATTTGAAACAAGAAATGAATTCGAATTTTCGGATAACGGATCCTTCTAATCCAGTCTATCTAATGTCTTTTTCAGGAGCCAGAGGAAATGCATCTCAGGTACACCAATTAGTAGGTATGAGAGGGTTAATGGCAGATCCTCAAGGACAAATGATTGATTTACCTATTCAAAGCAATTTACGCGAGGGACTTTCTTTGACAGAATATATAATTTCCTGCTACGGAGCCCGCAAAGGGGTTGTAGATACTGCTGTACGAACAGCGGATGCTGGATATCTTACACGTAGACTTGTTGAAGTAGTTCAACATATTATTGTGCGTAGAAGAGATTGTGGTACTATCCGAGGTATTTCTGTGAGTCCTCAAAATGGGATGACGGAAAAACTCTTTGTCCAAACACTAATTGGTCGTGTATTAGCAGACGATATATATATCGGTTCACGATGCATTGCTGCTCGAAATCAAGATATTGGAATTGGATTAGTCAATCGATTCATAACTGCCTTTCGAGCACAACCGTTTCGAGCACAACCAATATATATTAGAACCCCCTTTACTTGCCGGAGCACATCTTGGATCTGTCAATTATGTTATGGGCGGAGTCCCACTCATGGCGGTCTGGTCGAATTGGGGGAAGCTGTAGGTATTATTGCGGGTCAATCAATTGGGGAGCCAGGGACTCAACTAACATTAAGAACTTTTCATACAGGTGGAGTATTCACAGGGGGTACTGCCGACCTTGTACGATCCCCCTCGAATGGAAAAATCCAATTCAATGAGGATTTGGTTCACCCCACACGTACCCGTCATGGGCAGCCTGCTTTTCTATGCTATATAGACTTGCATGTAACTATTCAGAGTCAGGATATTCTACATAGTGTGAATATTCCGTTAAAAAGCTTGATTCTAGTGCAAAATGATCAATATGTAGAATCCGAACAAGTAATTGCGGAGATTCGTGCCGGAACGTCCACTTTGCATTTTAAAGAAAAGGTACAAAAGCATATTTATTCCGAATCAGACGGGGAAATGCACTGGAGTACTGATGTTTACCATGCGCCCGAATATCAATATGGTAATCTTCATCGATTACCAAAAACAAGCCATTTATGGATATTGTCAGTAAGTATGTGCAGATCCAGTATAGCATCTTTTTCGCTCCACAAGGATCAAGATCAAATGAATACTTATTCTTTTTCTGTTGACGGAAGATATATCTTTGACCTCTCGATGGCTAATGATCAAGTAAGCCATAGACTGTTGGATACTTTTGGTAAAAAAGATAGGGAAATTCTTGATTATTTAACGCCAGATCGAATCGTGTCCAACAGTCATTGGAATTTTATCTATCCTTCTATTCTTCAAGATAATTCGGATTTGTTGGCGAAAAAGCGAAGAAATAGGTTCGTCATTCCATTACAATATCATCAAGAACAAGAGAAAGAGCTAATATCCTGTTTGGGGATTTCGATTGAAATACCCTTTATGGGTGTTTTACGTAGAAATACTATTTTTGCTTATTTTGACGATCCACGATACAGAAAAGAGAAAAGGGGTTCAGGAATTGTTAAATTTAGATATAGGACCCTAGAGGAAGAATATCGGACCCGAGAGGAAGAGTATAGGACTCGAGAGGAAGACTCAGAGGACGAATATGAGAGCCCAGAGAACGAATATAGGACCCGAGAGGACGAATATGAAACCCTAGAAGACGAATATAGGACTCTAGAGGACGAATATGAAACCCTAGAAGACGAATATGGGATCCTAGAAGACGAATATAGGACTCTAGAGAAAGACTCAGAGGAAGAATACGGGAGCCCAGAGAACGAATATAAGACCCGAGAGGACGAATATGGAACTCTAGAGGAAGACTCAGAAGAAGAATATGCGAGCCCTGAAGATGGCTCAGAGAACGAATATGGGACTTTAGAAGAAGACTCAGAGGAAGACTCAGAGGACGAATATGGGAGCCCTGAGGAAGATTCTATCTTAAAAAAAGAGGGTTTTATTGAGCATCGAGGAACAAAAGAATTTAGTCTAAAATACCAAAAAGAAGTAGATCGGTTTTTTTTCATTCTTCAAGAACTGCATATCTTGCCGAGATCCTCATCCCTAAAGGTACTTGACAATAGTATTATTGGAGCGGATACACAACTCACAAAAAATACAAGAAGTCGACTAGGTGGATTGGTCCGAGTGAAGAGAAAAAAAAGCCATACGGAACTCAAAATCTTTTCCGGAGATATTCATTTTCCTGAAGAGGCGGATAAGATATTAGGTGGCAGTTTGATACCACCAGAAAGAGAAAAAAAAGATTCTAAGGAATCAAAAAAAAGGAAAAATTGGGTTTATGTTCAACGGAAAAAAATTCTCAAAAGCAAGGAAAAGTATTTTGTTTCGGTTCGACCTGCAGTCGCATATGAAAGGGACGAAGGGAGAAATTTAGCAACACTTTTCCCGCAAGATCTCCTGCAAGAAGAGGATAATCTCCAACTTCGACTTGTCAATTTTATTTCTCATGAAAATAGCAAGTTAACTCAAAGAATTTATCACACGAATAGTCAATTCGTTCGAACTTGCTTAGTAGTGAATTGGGAACAAGAAGAAAAAGAGGTGGCTCGTGCTTCCCTTGTTGAGGTAAGAACAAATGATCTGATTCGCGATTTCCTAAGAATTGAGTTAGTCAAGTCCACTATTTCGTATACACGAAGAAGGTATGATAGGATAAGTGCAGTACCGATTCCCAATAATAGGTTAGATCGCAACAATACCAATTCCTTTTATTCCAAGGTGAAGATTCAATCACTTAGCCAACATCAAGAAGCTATTGGCACCTTGTTGAATCGAAATAAAGAATACCCATCTTTGATGATTTTGTCGGCATCCAACTGTTCTCGAATTGGTTTATTCAAGAATTCGAAATATCCCAATGCGGTAAAAGAATCGAATCCTAGAATTCCTATTCGAGATATTTTTGGGCTCTTAGGCGCTATTGTACCTAGTATATCGAATTTTTCTTCATCTTACTATTTATTAACGCATAATCAGATCTTGTTAAAAAAATACTTGTTCCTTGACAATTTGAAACAAACCTTCCAAGTACTTCAAGGACTTAAATACTCCTTAATAGATGAAAATAAAAGGATTTCGAATTTCGACAGTAACATCATGTTGGATCCATTCCATTTGAATTGGCACTTTCTCCACCATGACTCGTGGGAGAAGACATTGGCAATAATTCACCTTGGACAATTTATTTGCGAAAATGTATGTCTATTTAAATCGCACATAAAAAAATCTGGTCAAATTTTCATTGTTAATATGGACTCCTTTGTTATAAGAGCAGCTAAGCCTTATTTGGCCACTATAGGAGCAACTGTTCATGGTCATTATGGAAAAATCCTTTACAAAGGAGATAGGTTAGTTACCTTTATATATGAAAAATCGAGATCTAGTGATATAACGCAAGGTCTTCCAAAAGTAGAACAAATCTTCGAAGCGCGTTCAATTGATTCACTATCGCCGAATCTCGAAAGGAGAATTGAGGATTGGAATGAGCGTATACCAAGAATTCTTGGGGTTCCCTGGGGATTCTTGATTGGAGCTGAGCTAACCATAGCCCAAAGTCGTATCTCTTTGGTTAATAAGATCCAAAAGGTTTATAGATCCCAAGGGGTACAGATCCATAATAGACATATAGAGATTATTATACGCCAAGTAACATCAAAAGTACGGGTTTCCGAAGATGGAATGTCTAATGTTTTTTTACCTGGGGAATTAATAGGACTATTGCGAGCGGAACGAGCAGGGCGGGCTTTGGATGAATCGATCTATTATCGGGCAATCTTATTGGGAATAACAAGGGCTTCCCTGAATACCCAAAGTTTCATATCTGAAGCAAGTTTTCAAGAAACTGCTCGAGTTTTAGCAAAAGCTGCCCTACGAGGTCGTATTGATTGGTTGAAAGGCCTGAAAGAAAACGTAGTTCTGGGGGGGATTATACCTGTTGGTACCGGATTCCAAAAATTTGTGCATCGTTCCCCACAAGACAAGAACCTTTATTTCGAAATTCAAAAAAAAAATCTATTCGCGTCGGAAATGAGAGATATTTTGTTTCTCCATACAGAATTAGTTTCTTCTGATTCTGACGTAACAAACAATTTCTATGAGACATCAGAACCCCCATTTATACGATTTAAGGATACATAAAGCAGATTTTTTTTTACTTTAATTTAAACTAGACTTTTGACCTTAGAATGCTAACAGGTCTTATTTTAGATTTTGTATTTTACTATTTGAATAAGTAAAAGAAGTCAGTGTAAAAGGTTCCATCGGAACAATTATTATTTATTTCAAGCTATTTCGGCTCTTTCTTAATCTTCAAAAAGAAATCAATTCCGTAATGGTAAGACGAAAAAAAGAAAAAAAAAAAGGAAGTGTGGAAAAAATGACAAGAAGATATTGGAATATCAATTTGAAAGAGATGATAGAAGCGGGCGTTCATTTTGGTCATGGTATTAAGAAATGGAATCCTAAAATGGCCCCTTACATCTCGGCAAAGCGTAAAGGTACTCATATTACAAATCTCGCTAGAACGGCTCGTTTTTTATCAGAAGCTTGTGATTTAGTTTTTGATGCAGCAAGTCAGGGAAAAAGCTTCTTAATTGTTGGTACCAAAAAAAGAGCAGCGGATTTAGTAGCATCAGCTGCAATAAGGTCTCGTTGTCATTATGTTAATAAAAAGTGGTTCAGTGGTATGTTAACGAATTGGTCGATTACCAAAACTAGACTTTCTCAATTTAGAGACTTAAGAGCAGAAGAAAAGATGGGAAAATTCCACCATTTCCCCAAAAGAGATGTGGCAATCTTAAAGAGAAAATTATCTACCTTGCAAAGATATCTCGGCGGGATCAAATATATGACGAAGTTGCCTGACATTGTGATCGTCCTTGATCAGCAAAAAGAGTATATAGCTCTTCGGGAATGTGCCATTTTGGGGATTCCTACTATTTCTTTAGTCGATACAAATTGTGACCCGGATCTCGCGAATATATCGATTCCTGCCAACGATGACACTATGACTTCCATTCGATTGATTCTTAACAAATTAGTATTTGCAATTTGTGAGGGCCGTTCTCTCTATATAAGAAATCGTTGATTAAGATTAAGAAGAATAGTGAATTCTTGAGCAACTGCGTGGATTTATGGGATCAGTTACTATTCTTTTTTGTTTTGCATAGATAAAAGAAGGGGAATATTGATATATATTATAGGGTATTGATATATATTATGATCTGATGTGATTTCTTGGTATCCTAAATATAAGATTAATACTTCAAGTTGCTGAGTTGAGAAAGAGATGGTTGAATCAAAAGAATTCCTTTTTTGAAGTTCAATTTTTATCAGAGGACAATATGAATATTACACCATGTTCTATTAAAACACTCAAGGGGTTATACGATATATCGGGTGTAGAAGTAGGCCAACACTTCTATTGGCAAATAGGAGGTTTCCAAATTCATGCCCAAGTACTCATCACTTCTTGGGTCGTAATTACTATCTTGCTAGGTTCAGTTATCATAGCTGTTCGGAATCCACAAACCATCCCGACCGACGGTCAGAATTTCTTCGAATATGTCCTTGAGTTTATTCGAGACTTGAGCAAAACTCAGATTGGAGAAGAATATGGTCCCTGGGTTCCCTTTATTGGAACTATGTTTCTTTTTATTTTTGTTTCAAATTGGTCGGGTGCTCTTTTACCTTGGAAAATTATAGAGTTACCCCATGGGGAATTAGCAGCGCCCACGAATGATATAAATACTACTGTTGCTTTAGCTTTACTCACATCAGCGGCATATTTTTATGCGGGTCTTAGCAAAAAAGGATTGAGTTATTTCGAGAAATATATTAAACCAACCCCAATCCTTTTACCAATTAACATCCTAGAAGATTTCACAAAACCATTATCGCTTAGTTTTCGACTTTTCGGAAATATATTGGCGGATGAATTAGTCGTTGTTGTTCTTGTTTCTTTAGTCCCCTTAGTAGTCCCTATACCGGTCATGTTTCTTGGATTATTTACAAGCGGTATTCAAGCTCTTATTTTTGCAACGTTAGCCGCAGCCTATATAGGTGAATCTATGGAAGGTCATCATTGAATTGACTAGTTTTCGAAATAGTCTTTTTTTTAACTTAGCCCAATTCATGCATGGTTCCAGATAATCCTCCTGGTTGGATTGGAAAACTAAACAGTTCGAAATGCGTATGAATATACAACCTAGAGTTGTAGGAGAGAGAATAGACTCTATTACGGAATTGTTAAAGTATATATGCATTCAGGGGGGCAGAATCAGGTTAGATCTATATCCTTAATGTCTATAAGACAGTCATCTTTTGTGCGGCTTTCTAAGTAATGATTTTGGAATCGGATTCAATAGAAAATGAGAAAATACGCAAACAAAATAGAAGGAACATATGTATATGGGATTTTATTTATTCCTAAGTTAGATTCATTATCTAATCCGATATATAGAATTCCCCTCTATATGGAATTGGATTCCATATCCAGTTCTATGCAGCATATTGTTATCAATTGTATATCTTGATTTGATTCCTATTGGATTTCCATTATCATTTCAATTTGTACTTTTTAGTTACTTCTACCCAATAGAGCTTAGAAGTTAGAAGTAATAATTTCTTGGTTGATTGTATCCTTAACCATTTCTTTTTTTTTTTGACACGAGGAACTCACCATGAATCCACTAATTGCTGCTGCTTCCGTTATTGCTGCTGGATTGGCCGTAGGGCTTGCTTCTATTGGGCCTGGAGTTGGTCAAGGTACTGCTGCAGGACAAGCTGTAGAAGGTATTGCAAGACAGCCAGAAGCGGAAGGGAAAATACGAGGTACTTTATTGCTTAGTCTAGCTTTTATGGAAGCTTTAACAATTTATGGGCTGGTTGTGGCACTAGCGCTTTTATTTGCGAACCCTTTTGTTTAATCCTAAAAAAGAAAAAGAGTCCTTTAGATTAGCTACTTTTTGCTTTTTTTAGTAAATTGGTATTTGCTTCTGTAATTCCAAGTATATCAATAATTTCCTCCTATTTATTATATTATTCCGGGAATTTTTTATTTATCGGGACAGACAATACCCCAGGAACCCCAGGAAGGGCTGATTTGAGCATGATCAATTTGGAGGATATGCTCGCCCTCTTCCTTCCCGTCCTTAGTTTAGGACAGTGGAAAGTCCTTTTCCTTTTATTTTAGGAATTTTGGGAACATTTCAACAAAGGAGATCTTTCACAGGTCAAACGAGACCTAAGACTTAATCTAAAAGAAATTATTAGATTGAATCTATTTGCATTAAAAAAAATTGCATTAAAAAAACCGATCAAAAAAGGGCGAGCGAAGTAAGTGATCGAAAAACTTTCTTCTTTGTTCGTCCTATCTATAAGAGGAGAGCATATGAAAAATGTAACCCATTCTTTCGTTTTTTTAGCTCACTGGCCATTCGCTGGGAGTTTCGAGCTTAATACCGATATTTTAGCAACAAATCTAATAAATCTAACTGTAGTGGTTGGTGTATTGATTTTTTTTGGAAAGGGAGTGTGTGCGAGTTGTCTATTTCAAGAATAGATTGGATCCATCCGGCTGCACTTTAGAATATTTTTTATTTTGGGATAAATAAGAAAAGGTGCACGATCTCGACGAATTACTTCTGAATAACT